CCTCTGCAATTTCAGAATCGCCTTGTAGAATGGCCTGTTCTCCACGGTCGGAATAGGTGAGTCAATTCCCTCCCTTAGAACCGTACTTGAGAGTTTCCTACCTCATACGGCTCATCAATCTATTCTATTTTATCTTGAATAAACCAGAAGATGTTTATTACATAATACATAAGTTTCCAATTCTAATTTGGATGAATGATTAGTTTTCTCTTTTCTCCCACCTTCAGAAGAATGAAGCATAGATATCCCCCGATATCGTTAGAATTTTCTGAAAGGTAACTATCTTGGTTTCATATTTCATATATGGGATATGATATTTTTATATCTTTTTATATAGAATCTTTGAAAAAGACTTTATCCCATTAATAAAAAAGAACTTACAATCTTTGGGATCTGATGCTACACCGCTGCTCAATACTTTAGTAGATCGACTCTATTACATAAGTTGATTTCTAACTTTTTTTATTCCATATCATGACATAAGTAAGCAGTTCTGAAATGTATTGACCAAATAATAGCTTACTAATTGATCTTTACGGTGCTTTCTCTATCAATTCGACTCTTTATCCATAGAGTATAGTATATAGGACATACCTATTTCTTCCGATTTTTTTGGTTCTCGCGAAGTATCTTTCCTTGCTACAGCTGATAAAAATCGTTACTTTGGACGATGCATATGTAGAAAGCCTTTTTTTCTAGTATTTACTAGACGATTTGATCTCTTTTTCCTTCTTTCTATAGTGAAGATAGTCGCACGTAATGACAGATCACGGCCATATTATTAAAAGCTTGTGGTAAAAATGGATTTCGTTCTAGTGCCCGGAAATAATATTCCAAAGCTTTTGTATGCTCTCCGTTGCTTGTGTGTATAAGACCTATGTTATAGAGTATATAACTTCTATCATAGGGATCAATTTCTGGTCGCGTAGCTTCATAATAATTCTGTAAAGCTTCTGCATAATTTCCTTCGGATTGAGCCGACATCCGTTACGGTCGTTCATTCTTGTAAAAGAATCTCCGTTACAGAACCGTACGTGAGATTTTCATCTCATACGGCTCCTCCCTTCTGTGCATAGTACTAAAGGTAATAATTCATGTAATCAAAATTTAACTATTCTCATTATGAACTGACAGGAGCTGGTATTTTTACAAGAAATTTCTAACCAGCCTTCCCACAAGAGGTTTTTTCTTACCACCAATCGTATTAGTGATAGATAGAAATGGTAACTCCAACAATTTCTTTGTACTCAACGCTTACGATTTCCAGGAATTAGTCACTTCAACGGTCTTTGATGGTTATACGGGTACCCAAAGCACGAATGAGATGGATCTTAGTTTTCCCAACCATTCTTGTTAGTCCCGATACTGATAAGGAAAAGGGTTATTTATAACAAAGTTTTCGTGTTGTTGATTCCTAGGTGTAGTGCTTTTTCCACAATGCCACCTATGGATACTAATTAAGTAGGATTGACCTCCAATAAAGAACCTATAGATGTAACCTTTCGCTCAATACTAAAATCGATAATTGAAGCATCTAAGGCTGCATCAATCGAGGATACACGACAGAAGGAATTGCTCTATCTCTAAACTTCACCTTCACCAAGCGTAGGTTTCTTTCACTAATTTGTTTTTTTATATTCCTAACTACGTTCTTTTTCTCGTAAAACTGAGGGGTAAAAAAACAAGAAAAGAATCAAATCGCACCATCTCCGTAATAGGTAAATGCCTTTTTTTCTCCTGAAGTTGTCGGAATTATTCGTAATAAGGTATTGGCTACAATTGAGGAGGTCTTATCAATAAAATTTCCATTTATTCGAGATCTAGGCATAATTATCAATTCATTCTATAATTATTTTCATTCCCCTTCGGGGAAAACGATCCCACAAAAAAAGGAATTGTACAGTACAAAATAACATAAAAACAGACTAATTGGAAAAACGTGGAGCACAAATTGTCCTCCCTTTTGACAAAGATGAAATGAAATAGTTGAATCAGATTATATTTCATTCCAATTTAGTAGTATACTATTACTATTTCATCTAAGTTTAATAACCAAGTTTCCTATGTATTGATTTTGATAACTCGATAAGTTTTTATTTGGTTATAAAAAGAAAAAAGAATTGAATAATCATTCCATGATAAAAAAATAAGGTAACCATCCTTTATTTTAATTATTTTAATTTTATTTTGTTTGCATAACGTATATGTGCCACGCCATACAGTTGAAATCAAAAAATGAATCGGACAATTTATGAATTTTGAATAGATCATGGGGTAGCTAATGAAAGAAGTTGCTGTTGATAAATATGAAATTGGAAAAAAACTTTTCTTCCTATGGAACCACCAGGCGGTCATACCTGTACTACAATTAAGATGAATGGCTCGCTACTTAATTCGGTTTTTGGTCAAGAATAAGATTCCGTAGGAGGGATGGCTGAGTGGTTCAAGGCGTAGCATTGGAACTGCTATGTGAACTTTTGTTTACCGAGGGTTCGAATCCCTCTCTCTCCTTTTCTTTTCATTTATCAACGTTACGTATCAAATCAAATAATAATTGATATCATTATTCTAACAGTCCTTATTTGATAGAGATTCTCTATCCCTAATTAGAGCCTGTGATACGTAAAATACAAATAGAGATATTGTATTGATATTGAAAAGAAGAAAAAGAATCCTATTTATTGTCGATCCATTTTTGATATGTGAATGAGACAAGGTACTCTATTTACTTCAGAGAAGGGGGTAAAAATTGTATGAACCTTGCTTTTTTTATTTTCGTTAGAATCAAGTTTGACGGGAATAATATTCTACGACCAACAACTCATTTATTTTCAAACCGATCGATTTATTATCTATGATTTGATTTACAAATCCTTTATATTGTAAGGAATCAATAGTCAAATGGTTTGGCAATTCCCCGCGGGGGGATGAAACAAGATAATTTTGAATCAGAGCTTTCGATCTTTCTTTATCCTTCGTAGTAATAATATCTCGGGGTTTGCAACGATAACTTGGTATATCTACTATACGACCATTAACTAAAATATGTCTATGGTTAACTAATTGTCTGGCTCCAGGAATGGTCGAAGCCATACCTAATCGAAAAAGGATGTTATCCAAACGCATCTCGAGTAGTTGTAGTAAAACCTGACCTGTTGACCCTTTGGCTTTTCCAGCAATATGCACATATTTAAGTAATTGTCGCTCTGCCAGACCATAATGAAAACGCAATTTCTGTTTCTCTTCTAAACGAATACGATATTGTGATCTTTTTCCCGAGCGCAATTGGGTTTGAAGATAACTTCCGGATCTGGGGCTTTTACTAGTTAGTCCCGGTAAAGACCCCAGACGGCGTATTTTTTTGAAACGAGGTCCTCGGTAACGAGACATATAAATAAAGGCTCCCTTTTTGATTCACTTTCATTTGAAAAAAAAAAATTATAAAAAATTATAATTATAATATTATATATTATAATATATTATATAAATATATATATTATATAAATATATAAATCTAAAATGAAAATATAAAAAAATATTCTAAAATAAATTCAGACTGAACTAAAGGATCAGCAAAGCAAAACACAATCTACTGAAGTATTACAAAGCAGAATGAAATAAATTTTATCAATATTTTTATTTTTTGTATATATAATATAGTGAAGTTCAAGCGAAGGCTACCTTTTCAAATTTCTTCTGTAAAGATATAGTTAACTTTTTTTATTCATAGCTATAGCTGCAAGTTACCATGACATAATAACTCGACATTTAGAGAAAGCGAGAGTAGATATTTTCAATCATGCAAAGAAAAAGAGCCGGCTATCGGAATCGAACCGATGACCATCGCATTACAAATGCGATGCTCTAACCTCTGAGCTAAGCGGGCGGATATAAGATCAATAGTGTATAGGAAACTCTCGGATCTTAATTTCTATTCTTATTTATTCTATTTATAGTTATTAGTTATAGATTTTAGATTCTATATTCTAAAATAGAAAATAAAAATCTTTAGATTCTTTATATCTAGATATTATATCTAGATATATAAATAGAAATTAAATTCCATATTCATATTATCCTATTAATCAAATTATCATATTATAATTTCTAATTACAAATTTTTAAAATAAAATAATTCTAAATATTAAATAATAGAAAATCTAAAAAAATAGAATTTCGAATTAAATTCTTACTATTTTGAATATGATATGATTAATATGAAGATGAATATGAAATAAAGATGGATATGAAATCAATACAATAAATAATAAATACAATCTTAAATTAAATCTTCACTTCAATAATATTAATATGATTATTTTATGATAATTAAAATCATATTAATATTATAAATAATTAATAATTCATTTATTCTCATTCTAATGGTGTAACTAAAAAACTATACTATAAATCGAAATCTAAATTTCACATAAAGAAACTATCTATATCCTAATAGATAAATAGTGAAAAACTAAATAGAATCATATTCTATTGATTTCTATTCGAATAATGTAAATCCATGACTAAAACTGATAGAAACTTGTATTCTATCATTATACACAAGAGGACGAATTGTTCAAAAAAAAAAAAAAAATAAATATCGAGCGTTCTACTATTTTTAATTCCGCTATAAAAAAGAAGGGGGAGTCAAGGCATAGAAAGGCATAGATATATGTGGGATATATTTATCTATATTGAATTGCGGATACATCAATGATAGAATAATTTCGGATTGAAACAAATAGGGTTCATCCAATAGAGATGAAATGATAGAATGGAAGACGGCCAAAAAAATAAAATAGCAGCATACACTTTTTCGATACAAGAATCCTTACCTAATGAATTCAACAGTTCCAAGATCAATGAAAGAGGTGTATGGAATTACAATTAGATCCTTGTATCATATCAAATATCAAAGCAAAGGGGGATATGGCGAAATTGGTAGACGCTACGGACTTGATTGGATTGAGCCTTGGTATGGAAACCTTGCTAAGTGGTAACTTCCAAATTCAGAGAAACCCTGGAACTAAAAATGGGCAATCCTGAGCCAAATCTTTATAAAAAATGTAAAATTAGAATAAAAAGGGATAGGTGCAGAGACTCAATGGAAGCTGTTCTAACGAATGAAATTGACTACGTTACGTTAGTAGCAAAAATCCTTCTATCAAATGATAGAAATGACAGTAAAGGATAAGCTTATATACCTAATACATACTGACATAGGAAAGATTAATCACAACCCTCTATTTCGATATTTAGATTCATTCTATATTAATTAGAATGATAGAGATCAAATAATCATTCTAAAGATCAAAAAATCTATGAAAAAAGGAAGAGTTATTCTGAATCCATTCCCATTTTCCAATTGAAGTTTAAATTGAAATAGAATTCGAATATTCATTGATCAAATGATTAATTCCAGAGTTTCATAGATCTTTTGAAAATTAATCGGACGAGAATAAAGAGAGAGTCCCATTTTACATGTCAATACCGACAACAATGAAATTTATAGTAAGAGGAAAATCCGTCGACTTTAAAAATCGTGAGGGTTCAAGTCCCTCTATCCCCAAGAAAAGCCCATTTTACCTCCTCTTATTTCTTTATCTTCTTTTTTTTTTCATCAATGGTTCAGTTCAACCAAAATTCAATATCTTTCTCATTTCATTCACTCTGTTCTTTCACAAACGGATCCGAATAGAAATCCTCGTTTCTTCTTCCAATCCAATTTCATTTGTATAGATTCAAGGAATCCCCGTTATTGAGTCATTCACAGTCCATATCATTATCCTTACATTTACAATACAAAGAAAGTCTTCTTTTTGTTTTGAAGATCTAAGAAATTGAGGAGCTAGGTACAATTTGTTAAGACTTTTTTAGTTCTTTTCATTGACATAGATACAAGTACTCCGCTAGGATGATGCACAGGAAATGGTCGGGATAGCTCAGTTGGTAGAGCAGAGGACTGAAAATCCTCGTGTCACCAGTTCAAATCTGGTTCCTGACACGTGAATAATGTATCGGATAAATATTAATACCTCATACAAATGAAATTCATTGATACGGATCGGGATACATATTCTTTACTTTCCTTTTCATTTTTTTTTTTTTCTCACTCTTGCTCAATTTCCGGCGCCCCCCCCTAAGTGATGTGCGCGATACAAAGTTCATGGTACAGAACTCTTTTAAGTCATCCTAGTTTTTCTGCTCATACAAAATGTATATGATATCTTTCCAATTGGGGAATATCAATGAGAACCTCTTTTTTTAGCCACCCTCATATGAATTAAAGTCCAGTTACTCTGTTTCATCTAGAAGAGAATGTAAAAATGTTCTTTGATTGAAATGAAATCTGGAGTCGTGTCGTATAAGTACTTATCATTCAAAGAGCATCTTGTATTTCATAGAAATTGGGAGTGGAGCAATATAGTCTTTACGTAAGGACCAGCCTATCCAATTTTCAGGCATCAAGATACGTTTAAGGCGAGGATGATTCTCATAAGAAATTCCCAACATATCATAAGATTCCCGTTCCTGAAAATCCGTACTTCTCCAAATCCAGAAAACGGACGGGGTTCGAGAATTACTCCTGGGGGCAAATACTTTTATGCATACCTCCTCTGGTTTATCTATACCATAACGTATTTTCGTAAGGTGATACACACTAGCTAAAAATCCGTCTGGTGCTACATCATAGGCACACGAGCGTAAATAATTGTAACCATATACCATATACATATAAAATGACAGCAATTGAGTCCCAATCTTTGGTTTTTTTTTTGTAAAGTCTCTATTCTTCGGCAATCAAAGCCTAAAGATCTATGAACTAGCTCATGCTTGACTAGTCAATCATATAAACGAATTTGCATCTCCTTCATCTCTACCACATTTTTCTTTGTATCAATACTTCACATTGACAATGAAATTGTTAAAGACTGACCCGCTCTTTCTTATTCTGCACAAAGGAACCCTGCCTGATTAACTAATTCGTAAGAAGATACTGACCCTTTGGACTTTAAATCTTTTTCAAATTAAAATCGAAAAGGTATCTCTGAAGTAGATGGTAATTGATAGAGTAATCCTTGATTATAATTTCCAGTATTTAGTACTGTGTCGAAGGTAAACCTTGTGATTAGTAGTAAAACATCGATTCTCCTGTTGATACACAGTTCTATCTTCAACTTCAAAGATTTTTTGAGATATCTTCTTACGAAGTTTCGTTATAACATCTATAAAAGAATCTTCTTTATAGTAAAGAAAAAATTATAAATAAATTCAATAAAATTTAAAAAAATAATCATTAAGAATTCAATTTCAATATCAATAGAATATGATAATATTATTACTATATTTTTATTAGTATAACTATAATAGTATAGTTATATTTAATATTTAATTTTATGGAATCATGAACGTTCGGCATAATATAGGATCCCTCTAATAATCTTCTCCTAATAGTCTAATAGAAAGAATCACACATTATCGAGCAATTCGACAGACCAAATTCCCAAACCCGCTCAACTCTTAGAATATAGAAGGAGGAGCCTTGATGGATGTAGGGCTAATTAATTAGCCCTACATTATCTTTGAAACAAATTTAAAATTGAAAGAATCTAAGAATCTATTAGGTTTGTTGTTCAGCCAAAAACGGATTATCCACAAATACTCAAGATCAAGAAAAGAATTTGACAAATACCAATTGGGTCCGTTGAAATGAATTATTGTGTTTATTTTCTTGTTCCTACTATTAAAATATAAAATAAAACTACTAAAATCTCTATACAAAACAAAAATGGAATGTATAATGTATTAGGGCTATACGGACTCGAACCGTAGACCTTCTCGGTAAAACAGAGAAAACTGATTATTATCGAAATGATTCGAACTGTTTCAAAGACCCAACATGCATTTTGTTGCATTGGGCTCTTTCATCAACTGATGTAAAGATCAGTTAGTCCACCATTTTTTTCTTTACAGGAAGATAAAAAGATAATGAGATGGTTCCATGTGCTCTGATTCATTATTTGTATCCTGATCTAGGAGCAATACCAAAGTGTTTCAAAGAAAAATGACCTTGATTTAGGTCTGCCTTCGGCCTAGATCAACCTAAGTGAAATGGAGCCTCTATCGCTACACTGCAAGAGTAAAATATGAGACTTCATACACCTCAAAGCTCATAGGACGACAAGAGGTTCTTTTGAGACCCTTATACTCATTATGCCTGGCATTGAATGGACTGGACATTTACCTTACAATGGCATGTTCTATTTGATTGATTTGGCAGTGGAATTCGCACCTGAATCGGATCGAACCAAATATTTGTCAGGCTATTTTTCTCTTGTTCTCTCGAACCTACGGAATAAGACATCGACTTCTCAAAAAGATCAATTATGGTCATTGCATAATGGGCTTCCTTGAAAAGCATTGGCGCACGTGTAAACGAGGTGCTCTACCTAACTGAGCTATAACCCTTATCATAAATCATAACTATTTTAACATAGAGGCAATTTCTTGTCAAGAAGGGTATCCCATATGCATATAATAACTCTCCGATCCATTTACTGGTAAAAGATTGATATTGCTTAGAAAGCATATTTTAACTAGAATCCATCGAAGTGATGAAGACCTTTTTGTGGTGATAAATAACCTACTTAACCCAGTGGTTAGAGTATTGCTTTCATACGGCGGGAGTCATTGGTTCAAATCCAATAGTAGGTAGAACTTATTAGATACCATGGAATCAGGTATCTAATAAGTTTTTCTACCCATCCTCTTTTTTTCGTTCTATCATAAGATTAATCAGATTAGACTTCATTGTGTTCAATTTGGTTCAATTTTTGGAATGAAAATGTAGTGTATAATAAGAAACTCCTTTAATTTTAATTATTTTTTTGATTCTTTTTATTTTTATTGAATGCATTGACTACTACTGGGAAATCACATTGACAGCCTCTACTCGTGTCCTAGCTCGTCTGAGAGCTAGATTTGACTCAATTGCTTGTCTCTTACCCTCAGCTCTACTCAAGTTATCTTCAGCTATTTCAAGAGTTTGTTGAGCTTCTTGTGCATCAATGTCAGTACTAAATTCTGCATCATTTCCTAAAATAGTTATCTCATTATTACTTATTCTAGCGAAACCACCCATAAGAGCCACTGTTAACCATTGGTCGTTTAGCCGTATTCTCAAAAGACCTATATCTACAGCCGTGGCAATGGGGGCATGGTTTGGTAATACTCCAATTTGTCCACTATTCGTAGATAAAATAATTTCTTTCACTTCGGAATCCCAAATAATTCGATTAGGAGTCAGTACACAAAGATTTAAGGTCATTTCTTCAATTTGCTCTCCTCTTCTAAGTTTTCTAAGTTAATAGCTTTCGTGGTAGCTTCATCGATGTTACCCACCAAATAAAAGGCCTGTTCGGGAAGACCATCTAATTTTCCGGAAAGGATGAGTTGAAATCCCCGAATTGTTTCTGCGAGACCAACATATTTCCCCGGAGAACCAGTAAAGACTTCTGCCACAAAGAAGGGTTGTGATAAGAAACGCTCAATCTTTCGTGCTCTTGCTACAGTTAAACGATCTTCTTCGGATAATTCGTCCAACCCAAGGATAGCTATAATGTCCTGAAGTTCCTTGTAACGTTGTGAAGTTTGCTTAACTCTTTGAGCAGTTTCATAATGTTCCTCGCCAACGATCCGAGGTTGTAACATGGTTGACGTTGAATCTAAGGGATCTACTGCTGGATAAATACCTTTGGCAGCTAATCCTCTTGATAATACGGTAGTAGCATCTAAATGTGCAAATGTCGTGGCAGGAGCAGGGTCGGTCAAATCATCCGCAGGTACATAAACTGCTTGGATCGATGTTATAGATCCTTCTTTGGTAGAAGTAATTCTTTCTTGCAAAGAACCCATTTCCGTACTAAGGGTAGGTTGATAACCCACTGCGGAAGGCATTCTACCTAATAAGGCAGATACTTCGGACCCTGCTTGAACGAAACGAAAGATATTATCGATGAATAGAAGTACGTCTTGCTCATTAACATCCCGGAAATATTCCGCCATGGTTAGGGCAGTCAAGCCAACTCTCATACGAGCTCCTGGCGGTTCATTCATTTGACCATAGACTAGAGCTACTTTGGATTTTCCAAGATTTTTTTCATTAATCACCCCGGATTCTTTCATTTCCATGTAGAGATCATTTCCTTCACGAGTACGCTCCCCTACTCCGCCAAATACGGATACGCCTCCATGAGCTTTGGCAATGTTGTTGATCAATTCCATGATGAGTACTGTTTTACCCACCCCAGCTCCCCCAAATAGTCCGATTTTTCCTCCACGACGATAGGGGGCTAAAAGATCCACCACTTTAATCCCTGTTTCAAAGATTGATAATTTCGTATCTAACTGTATGAAGGCGGGTGCAGATCTATGAATAGGAGATGTTGTGCGAGTATCAACAGGACCGAAATTATCAACAGGTTCCCCAAGAACGTTGAAAATTCGTCCGAGAGTAGCTCCGCCGACTGGAACACTTAGAGGAGCTCCCGTGTTAATCACCTTCATTCCTCTCATCAGACCATCTGTAGCGCTCATAGCTACAGCTCTTACTCGATTATTTCCTAATAATTGTTGTACCTCACAAGTTACATTAATTTGCTGACCAGCCGTATCTCGAGCCTTAATTACCAAAGCATTATAAATATTAGGCATCTTGCCCGGTGGAAAAATGACATCCAGTACTGGGCCAATAATTTGAGCGATACGCCCTAGGTTTTGTTCTTCAAGTGTGGAAACCGCAGGATCAGAAGTCGTGGTATTGCTTCTCATAATCGTAAATCATAATAATAATATGTCGAATTTATTTTTTATTTTAATACTGAATCAAAAATAAGTATCCGATAGCAAGTTGATCGGTTAATTCCATAATCCATAATGAAGTAAATGGAAGTTAGCATTCGATTGAGTTGGTACCACCCAATGGAATCCATTTTAATTCTTTACTCATTCAAATTTTCAATTCAACGAGCCAACCAATCCTTTTTTCACAAGTGGATGAATAAGAATCATGAGTCAGTGTATTTCATTTCCCTATCTTTTATAAATGACCGTCTAGATTATCTATTATCTATGAATATTAAATTTGAACCTGAATTTTTTTATTCATGATTTTTATCTCATTGACCATTGTTCTTTACTTTATTTTCTTATTTTCTTTTCCAAATTTATTGTATTTTTTTTTTTTTTTTGTTGTGCACCTATTATTTTTCTTTATATACTATTATATCTGTTCCCTTTGCTGGATGAATTATGCCTCTTTTCATATCTAGGATTTACATATACAACATACAGTATATTACTGTCAAGGGAGGTTCCTCATATTATTTATTTATTTTTCTTTCGATTTTAACTTTAGCTTTAGTATATGTATATTATACTAATATGTATATTATACTATACTATAACTTATACTATAACTATATTAATATTATTCTATTAACTATATTAATATTATTCTATTGTAATACTAAATACATACTAAATTAGACTATTATACTAATTATTAATTAGAAATAATAATAATTAAATAATATTTAATATTTATTTATATATTATTGTATTGTTATTATTGTATTGTATTGTATATTGTATATTGTATTGTATATTGTATATATATAGTATATATATATATTCTATTTTATTATATTTATATATATATATTATTATATTATATATTTATATTATATTATTTATATTATAATATTATATATATTATAATATTATATTAATTTATATTATTTATATTATTATTATAATATTATATATTATATTAATTATATTATATATATATTAATTATATTATATATTTTATATATTTTTATATTCTATATTTTATATTTTTATATTTATATTATTTATATTATATATATATATTTATATATATTCATTATTCATTATTCATATTCAAATGAGTATGAAGAAGAAGATCAATTCCATTATAAATTTTTAAAACGACGATTGGGTTGCGCCACATATATCAAAGAGTATAAAATAATGATGTATTTGGGTATTTGGTGAATCAAATACATGGTCCAATAACGAACCCTTTTCCAATTTTAATTATTCATTAGTTGATAATATTAGTTTAGTTGAATATTTTTTGTTTGAATTTGAAAGATTTTTTTTTCAAAGGTTTCATTCACGCCTAATTCATATCGAGTAGACCTTGTCGTTGTGAGAATTCTTAATTCATGAGTTGTAGGGAGGGACTTATGTCACCACAAACAGAGACTAAAGCAAGCGTCGGATTTAAAGCTGGTGTTAAAGATTACAAATTGACTTATTATACTCCTGACTACGAAACCAAAGATACTGATATCTTGGCAGCATTCCGAGTAACTCCTCAACCGGGAGTTCCGCCTGAAGAAGCAGGGGCTGCGGTAGCTGCCGAATCTTCTACTGGTACATGGACAACTGTGTGGACTGATGGACTTACCAGT